GAGCAACCAACCCCCCTGCTTCAAAACGTAAGGGCGCTAGCTAGCCCCTAACAGTAAGGGGGCCAGAACAAGCCTTCCGGAACGGAATGAGACTTAGTCGGCGCTTAGATGTTAGTTCCGTCAAGTGCGCCAACATGCAAACGGAGGATGCGCTGACTACACGTAATGAAAAAAAGAAAGCATACTTAGGGCCAGCAAGAAAACGGGCGCAACGGCTTTCGCGCGTCAGGCGCTCATCCCTTGCTTGTTCATCAGGTTGAATTCTTTATAGTATAGTTCCGTCAAGGCGCAGGTTCTAAAAGATCTCTCCCGTAAGTAAGCTAACGCTTACCTCGATCAGGTCTTGAATTCTTTATAGTATAGTTCCGTCAAGGCGCAGGTTCTAAAAGATCTCTCCCGTAAGTAAGCTAACGCTTACCTCGACCGACCCGAATATCACTAATTGGGGCGACGGAGGTAGAAGTTAGCGCGACTTGAGAATCATTTTCGGAGCTGACTCAACTTTCCCGTATGAGCATTCGGTACATGTATCAGTCCGTGGAAGAGTGAAAGGGTCACCACTACTGAGGATCTCCCCCCTAATCTTAGATAGGTCGTCTGAGGGTTCGCCGCGGTTCATTGCTGTGCTTACACACTAGGCTACCCTTCTCCGAAAGCTCCGCAGGACCACCTACCACTAGTCTTCGGCCGGAGGGGTTTATTGCACAAAAACGCCGGGACGCAGGCTCCCGAAGCGAAGAGGGAAGCCCAACGAATGTCAGATGCAAAGCCCCGCACCTCATTAAGATCATATTGGCATACTCTCCCAAAAAAAAAAGAGCAGACCCCATTGAAGACGGGAGTGAGGTACAACAAGGCCATTTCTGTCCACCGCCCTTCTCGCGGAGCCGTACGTGGACGTTACCGCTCATACAGCTCCCAGCCAGCAAGCAGTTAGCCTTCCTCTAAAAGGAATAGAAGTGTGGATGAATCGACATAAAATAGAGGAATTAGGTTTCTCTTTTCAGCAATAACATGATAAGAGCATCCCTTTCACAAAAACCTAAGGACCTCCCCTATCCTGCCACTTCAGCACCTTGTGATCTTTGAGAAGTACTCGCCCTCTCCTAGAATGTTTTTGTAGATTCCGAAAATACCATTGTGGATCAGGACGAGAATGAATCAGGGAATCCAGGACATACTCATCCTGGAGCTTATGCTCTCCTCTGGGAAGGGCTTTTTTTTATAGAGAGAGGTGAGTCGAGGGTAGCCTCCCGACCGATTTATCGGAGTCGGAGGAAGATATCTCATCTGATGACCCTGAACAAGAAGGGGCTGCTCTCGATGTGAGATCAGCAGCAAAAGAAAGAAGAGGAATTGGATGCCCCAGAGCAGCAGCCCCCGGATAAGCCTTAAAAACACACACAACGGACCGGACACAAACAAAAGAAACAAGCAAGAAAAGGGCCATGATGATGATCCTATGTTCGTTTTCGCCCTGCCCCAATGATGCGCTCCTAGCTCGCTGAGCTACATACCGGACGGAAAAAGAAAGAAAAAGACTCTCTTGAGAAGAGAATCGTTGGTTTGACCGACGGACTACGTGTACGTGGGAATACGAGATCTAGGCAAGCCGCTACATGTTCTCCCCTTGCCCTTGAACGATAGAAGAACTACTTATCTTTTCTTAGATAGCGGTCGATTGGTTCGGTTCGCATCTATGGTCAATCAATAGGTCCGCGGATCTCTTCTTCTATACGATAAATCGCCATCTCGTAGCACCACCACGACACCGATTCTCGTTCTTATTCCGAGCCCCCATGCCGTGACTTCGAATTAATTTATAGTATGATGAATGAGTGGAAAGATCTTTATAGAAGTCCCTGTCCGATCCAACCAAAGAGTTAGTCTCGTATATTTAGATATTGGTTATGACCCGGCGGATCGGTTGAAATAAAGATCGGGCTATTCTGGATCGGCTAGGTGATCGACTCCTTTCTTTCCCCCTCTGATGGTGAAACCGTGATATGTCAGCCAGCCATGGACTGCTGGCTGCCTTTATGATAGGTAGTAGGCATCGGATCAAAGGGAAATCGAACAGAGTATCGCTCTATGACATCGGGTGGATAGGTACGGATTAACAGCTTCACGTGGGGATCACGGCAAAGAAATGCCCTTCCCTGCCATCTCTGCCGGCCGAGGGCCGCGAAGGTTCATTCATCAGTAGTAGTAGAGTAGTTGCTAATTAAAAGGCGGAAAAGGATCTGCTCGAACCAGAACTTAAACAGGAGAGGGGGGCGAATCCCGCATAGACCAATAGATCGAGACCCATAGTCCATTTCGGATCCAGATCGAGCTTATTACTCGACTGCTAGGCCGGACTCGACTGTGTTGGAGAGGTCAAGTCGTGAAAGCACTCAACTGATGAGGAGAGGGCGGGCCATATCCCTTGGTTCGAACAAAATGATAGGCCCGGAAGGGGTTTTTAGGGAAGGCAACAGGGACTACGGGTATCATAGGAGGAAGAGGCGGAAGCGGGAGCGGGGGGAAAGCCGGAACCCATATAAGCAGATGCAGATTCAGTTCCCATTGAAGAGCGGGCGCCACTCGCCTAACCTACTAAAGCGAGGAATTGACTGGGCGTTGATCCGGTTGAAAACTCCAACTATGGGTATGGGGTCTGCTCTGTCCTCGCGTGCTATAAGCATAGAGTCAGGCGGGATACTCGGGAAGAAGAGCTCGAGTCATCATAAGTAATAGGCCACCATTCCAGCCAGACAGCGAGGGATCACTAAGCACCGAACACTAACTGAAAGCGGATATTCGAGAAATACAGCTGGCCGCAGCACCTCTCGTAGTTGGAGAAGGAGATAGGTGTCCACCTATTCGATCATATGCTATACCTTTCATTGGATAGCTCCTTTCGTTGGATAGACATAATTTCCTGGTAATTAGCCCTCCTTTGCAGATATATTTCAATATATCAGATGGACACTCCCAATCATGCTCTATGAATTGAATACCTCCTGGGCAAGCAGCACCAGAACGAAGGTTATCTGCCTTGCCTCGAGGGGCGGCTCATCCATCACAAATAAGAAATTCCCTTCACCCAGATCAAATATGATCGGAGTTAGAAACTTAGAATTCCTGCGTCTAGTTCAACCGGTGAAGGCAATCTTGGGAAATAACCGATATGTACTGATCTTACTGGTCAAACCGAGCATTTATGGGGAGCATTTCAAGGGCTGGTATCACTCCAGTTTCTTGTCGATAAGTCAACTCCTCCGGTCGAAATGAGCTACCATCTGATTTTTCCTATTTGAAAGATTTTTCCTATTTGAAAATGGCGGTGGTTGAAAACCATTTCATTTGCCCGGTGCAGTCGAGTGCTAAAGCCCGCGGGCGGGTTCATTGCTCGATCAAGATGGAAAAGAGTGGTTGGAACTGAGACCTCTGGGTCCAGGCAATCATAGGAGTCTTCCCCCTCTAGCCAAATCTCCTATGTTGTAACTGATACCTTCTTTCTCTTTCGGGTATGCTACTCATTAATCCCTCCCATCCTTGTTTGGTAGGTGTCCCACTGCCCAGAAGAGGAAAAAGTGAAATGAAGAGGCTAAGGGTGTTGATTTGATTGATTTCCCGCTATTCTTCGACTTGAGCCTTGAATACCTGGGGAAACATACCTAATCTCATAAGAACCCCAACTAATCTTCTCATCGGCACCAGATATTGGAGGTAGCATTTCAGTGGGCGGGGGTCGGAAGAGAACTTGAATTTCGAGCTGCCTTCATCAGCCGATCAGACAACATTGAATACCTCCGAGCAGACCTCCCTAAATACTATAAAACAGGGTCAATAATCGTTCCGGAGCAAGCAATAAATCCGGAATTTAAGGCATAAGATCCGGTAAGCATTAATCACAAGCAAGTAAAGCTGAGCTTTCCTCCCTCCTGATCGCTCTTTAATCGGGTGTTCTAGCATCTAATGAAAATCCTCCCTCCGTCTTCAAGATGAGTTGATTCCTGCTTCCGACTCCCAGAGATCTCCCTTTCAATGAGGCATTCTCAACCCGAATACCTTTATTTTAGAAACTCCTAAAAAAAAGCTGGGAATGAATATGGTCGAGTGAAAGCGGCAGATACATAGGCAGGTGCCTGCAGATTGGATTTCATTAGCAGGGGCAAGAGCTGTGGGGAAAGCGGGAGCATCAAGAACAAGGGCGGGGGGAGAAATAGAGCACGCGGCAATTGATCTTGATTCAGTTGATCCTGTTCGAGCACCTGGAAAATTATTCGGAACCTGTTGATCGAGTGAAAGCACAAGCACTTCGTTCTAAAAACATCTCTCCCTGGAAGCCAGAAGCATCGAAGCAAGCGGAGGGCTTTCATTTGACCGAGTGAAAAGGAGCAGATCCTCTAGTCACAGTTCGCCAGCTGCATCCCTCTTTGTTCGAGAGTCATTATCCAGCCCAGATACGATCCAAATCCGATATTATCCAGGTGCGCAATTATCCAGGTGCGCATTCAGTAGATCGAGATCGATACCTATCAGCGGAGGGAGAGTCAGCACCCCGCCCGACACCCCATAGCAATTTGTTGAACCTGGACTGAATACAAAGTCTTTTCCGTCGTAAGTAGAGACAGCAGCCTTAGGGATCCAGCCACATATGGAGTGGAACCCGTTCCATGACTGGTTACAGAGCCATAGGAAACTCTTTCTTTAGACGACTTATATCAAGCCCTACCCGATGAGGAGGCGGAGCCGAGTGGAAACGTTCGACACTACGAATAAGAAAGAGTCTCGGTCGGTCGCCCTGTAGCATGTGCCAGTGAGGGCAAGCAATAGGAAATGGCGCGGGCACCGCCACTGGGACTGAATGAATGCGGGCAAAAGCGATGACTTTATTGATTCAAGCTAGAAATATCGCTAGATATATCGGAGATATAAGGTTTGCACTTCCGCTTATGGTAACCGAACTTGGTAACCAAACTCTTTCCCGGCAAGAAGATCCAAGATTTCCT